CGACGATTATAATCTTTTTAAAAGATTTAATAGAGATTCGGGTTTTATAAATTATTTGGAAGAACCAGATTTTCGTCGAGCCCTAATCAAAGGATCTATGCGCACTCAAAGGCGTAAAGTGGTTATTTGGGGACCGTCTCTAGGAAATGCCCATTCCCCGCTTTTTTTCGAAAAAATGCAAAATTTTCCTTTTCCTATATCCGACCTAATGAAACTTTTTTCTAATATTAGAGATTGGTTGGCTGTAAAGTCAGAATTAGAAATTTTAGATCAAGAATTTCGAATAAAAAAAAACTACCAGGCAACGGGAATAGAAATATGGGATAACATTCCACATAGACAAAAAACAAGAAGTATTCTGTTAATAGCTCAAGCAATTTTTAGAAAATATATTAAATTCCCCTTATTGATAATAGCTAAGAATATTGGCCGTATTTTATTAGGGCAATCTCCGGAATGGTATGAGGATTTCCGAGATTGGAATAGAGAAATTTATTTAAGATGCAGCTTGAATGGTATTCAATTCTACAAAAAAGATTTTCCTAAAAATTGGTTAAAAGAAGGTTTTCAGATAAAAATCCTATATCCTTTTCATTTGAAACCTTGGCACAGCTCTAAGGGACGACTCTATAAGAGAGATCTAAAGAAACAAGATGATTTTGATTCTTGTTTTTTAACAGTTTTCGGAATGGAAATGGAATATCCTTTTGGTCCTCCTCGAAAAACACCTTCCTTTTTTGAACCCATTTTTAAAGCTATAGACTTTAAAGTCGAACTCAGAAAATTGAATTTTAGAGTTCGAAGAGTTTTTAAAAAAATAACAAAGAAAGAAGCAAAAGCATTTTTATTTGTAAAACGAATAATAAAACAACTTTTCAAAGGAAAGACAATTCCATTATTTATACCGAGAGAAATATATGAATCAAGTGAAACTAAAAAAGAAAAGGATTCTATAATCAGCAATCAGATAATTAATGAATCAGTTAGTAAAATTCGATCTACAGGTTGGACAAATTATTCACAGGCGGAAGAAGAAATGCAAAATAGGATTGATAGAAGAAGCACAATCATAAATCAAATAGAAATAATGAAAAAAGAGAAAAAAAAAGGAAGGCCAGGAATAAAAAAAAATCAAAATAATAATGGAGAATCACCGCCAAAAAATGGGAAACTATTTAAAAGAAAAAATATTCAATTAAAAAATATTCAATTAATAGTTAAATTTTTCATTGAAAAAATATACATAGATATTTTTCTATGTATCATTAATATGCGCAGAATCGCTCTACAACTTTTTATCGCATCAACAAAAAAAATTCTTGATAAATACATTTACAATAATAAAACAAATCAAGAAAGCATTAGCATTAATAAAACAAAACAAAATAAAATTGACTTTATCTGGCCTATGACTATAAAAAGGGCTTTTGATAATCTTATAAATAGTAAGGGGAAGCCCCATATTTTTTTTGACTTATCTTACTTGTCACAAAACTATGTATTTTTTAAATTATCACAAAGCCAAGTTATTAACTTTAATAAGTTAAGATCTATTCTTCAATATAATCGACCGTCTTTTTTTCTTAAGACTGAAATAAAGGATTTTTTTGGAAGACAAGGAATATTTCATTCCGAATTAAGACATAAGAAACTTCCAAATTATGGAATGAATCCATGGAAAAACTGGTTAAGAGGTGATTATCAATACGATTTATCTCAGATTACATGGTCTAGATTAGTCCCACAAAAATGGAGAAATGGAATCAATCAATCCCATACGTCTCAAAATAAAGATTTAAACAAATGGTATTCCTATGAAAAAGACCAATTAGTTGATTACAAAAAAAAACAAAATTCGAAAGTATATTTATTACCAAGTAAAGAGGAGAATTTTCAAAAAAACTATAGATATGATCTTTTATCATATAAATATATTCATTCTGAAACTAAGAAGAACTCCTATATTTATAGATCATCATTAGAAACAAATAAGAACCAAGAAAATTCCAACAGAAATAAAGAAAAATTTTTTAACATACTCAAGAATATTCCTATGAATAATTATCTAGGAAAAAGTTATAGTTATATTATATATATGGAAAAAAATCCAGATAGAAAATATTTGGTTTGTAAAATAAAAAAAAAAATTAAGGCTGAACCTAAACCTAATAAGGACCAAAAAATGGATAAAATTCATAATAATGGTCTTTTTTATCTTCCGATTCATTCAAATTCCGAAATCAATTACAAATACAAAAGGGTCTTTTTTGATTGGATGGTAATGTTTTTTGATTGGATGGGAATGAATGAAAAAATCTTAATCTTAAATCGATTCACATCGACTCCGAAAGTTGTTTTCTTTCCAGAGTTTGTGATACTTTATGATAAATATAAAAAGAAACCTTGGTTTATCCCAAGCAAATTACTTCTTTTTAATTTGAATATAAATCCAAATTTTAGTGAAAATAAAAATATCAATGTAAAGGAAGAAGAGGATGAG